ATGGATAAATAAGATCCAGGGTATACTTTTTACTACTGATTATGATTATGAAAAATTGGAAGAGAAAATAGATACATTTGATCAAAATTCATTATCAACAGAAAAAAAAAATCATTTTTTTCCATTTTCACAAATGGAATTCAAAATCCAACAAGGAAGAATTGTCTTCGAAGATCAAATCAATATTTGCAAATTCATCTTCATCAAAAATGTCAATCCAGAGTCTAAAAGACTAAAAGAAATAAGTAAAAAAGTAAAAAGATGAAAACTAAAACAAATCCTAAATAGAATAAGAGATAAGACGAAATCCGACCTGCCCCTAAATATTTGATAACCTCGCCCCCAAAGAAACTTAGAAGTCCAAAAGTATTGGGAATTCCATCAATTCCTCGGCGATCAAAAAAATGAGTTAGTTCGGCGAATCGTCTTAAACCGCCAGTCAAATATTTTTGATACACAAAATCTATGTAACCACGATTATATGACCAATCATAAATAAGATTAATTATTTTTTCCCAGAGAGCTCTATTATTATTACCACCTTTAACAAATGAATTTTGTAAATTCAAATTTTTGAAAGATGAATAAATGGGCTTATATAAAAAAAACGCTATAAATATACCAAAAAAGGCTAGACTGACCGAAAAAATGGAATTTCTGAAAAATTCATACCAATCCATAGAATTCGTCGGATTCGGATGTAAAAGATTTATAGACGGCTTCAACAAATTTGATAATAGATCAAACTCAATTCCACTTTGATTATACGGAATTCCTATAATTCCAACAAGACAAGTAAATAGTACTAATATAGACATGGGAAATAGCATAGTACTGTCCGATTCGGGGGGATAAAAAAAGGTATTTTGAATTCCCAAAAAGGGAATACTAAGAAAAGGTCGTATCGTCTTTTTTCTATTATCAAAAACTGGATAGGTTGTATTGAAAAAAAACAAAATCCCTTTTTCATTACTATTTGGTGATACTAATAACGAAACCTTGTTTTTTTGAATTTCTTTTCCCCATGGCGATATTGAATAGCAGGAACCGCTTTTTTGACCACTATAATTCTTAAAATGAACGTTTAAATGCCCCTCAAAAGTCAGTAAATAGATTCGAAACATATAAAATGCGGTTATTCCTGCTGTGAAATAAGCTAGAATTGCAAAAACCGGCAAATACAACCAACTATCATTAAGAATTTCGTCTTTGGACCAAAAACAAGCGAGCGGTGGAATACCACAAAGAGAAAGCGTACCTATTAAAAAAGCAGTTTTTGTAATTGGTACATGCTTTTTCAACCCTCCCATAAGAACCATATTCTGACTTTTCTCGGGAGAATAGCCAACAATAGCTTCCATTGAATGAATAATAGATCCGGATCCTAAAAACAATAATGCTTTCGAATAAGCATGAGTAATCAAATGAAATAAAGCCGCCCGATACGATCCCATTCCTAAAGCTAACATCATATAACCCAGTTGAGACATCGTAGAATAAGCCAAACTCCTTTTAATATCTTTTTGAGCAAGAGATAAAGTAGCTCCGAATAATAGTGTTACTATACCTATTAAAGAAATAAAATTCATTATATGAGGTATAATTATAAAAAGAGGAAGGAGGCGAGCTACAAGAAAAATACCTGCTGCGACCATAGTAGCGGCATGTATAAGCGCCGAAATAGGAGTAGGACCTTCCATGGCATCAGGTAACCATACATGAAGGGGGAATTGAGAAGACTTGGCAACTGCACCTGTGAATAAAAACAAGGCACACAAAGTAAGAAATAAAAAATTGACCTCATTATTATAAACTAATTTATTTAATATTTCAAATAAATCTCGAAATTCGAAACTACCCGTTATAGCATAAAGTCCCAAAATCCCTAATAATAAACCAAAATCGCCTATACGATTGGTTACAAAGGCTTTTTGACAAGCATTCGACGCAATAGGTCGTGTGAACCAAAAACCTATTAATAGATAAGAACACATTCCAACTAATTCCCAAAAAATATAAATTTGTATCAAATTTACACTAGTAACTAATCCCAACATGGACGTAGTGAAAAAACTCAGATAAGAAAAAAATCTCAAATAGCCCTGATCATGATACATATAATTGTCACTATAAAAAAGAACCAGAATTCCAACCGTACTAATTAATATTACCATAATCGACGCAAGTGAATCTATTAAGTAACCGAAGTCTAAAGAAAAATCATTAGTAATGGTCCAAGACCATACATATTGATAGAGAGAATTTTGATTTATTTGCTGAATAGATAGATAGACCGAAAACAGCATAACTCCATTTAGAAGAAAGATACTAGGAAAGGCCCACATGCGTCGAAGATTTTTTGTTGCCATTGGAAAAACGATAAGTCCAACTCCTAGTAACATAGGAATGGGAAGTGGAATGAGAGGTATAATCCATGAATAGGGATATGTATAGTCCATAAAAAACCTTTTGTCTTTTTTTTTTTATTCTTCTTTTATTCTGAATTATCGTTTCTCAACTCCTTCGAATATTCAGAGGAAGAAGGAAGTTAGAAGAAATAGGATCAGACTAATAGTGCAATCGAAAATGAAATAAAACTACAAAATGAACTAAAAATATTTATACTATTTTTTCTTTATATTAATTTTGAATTTCTACATATATATGTTTATTTATTTATCTTTTATAGATATATATATGTATATAACTTTCTATATATATATATATATATATATATATGTATATAAAATTTTTTTTAATTGCCTTTTATATAATGAATTATATAATGAATTTAGTCGAATTTTATGACTAATCAAAAAAATAGTATAGTAAACTATTAGTATTCTAAATAACTAACTCGAAATAGTTATTTAGAATAACTTATGTAAATTAATCTAAATAAATTAGCTAAGTTATAACGAGGATCTTTCTACTTTCTAAAGATATAAAACAATTCAATTATCAGTAAATATTACGATAATTTATTCTATCCGTAGACGAAAGATTCAGAATTCCATCCAACAAATATACACAGAGTGGTTTATACATTCCTGTTTTTTCCATTAACATTAAATTAATATAAAAAATAGAAAACAATAAATAATATAAAACACATGGACTTTTTTCGAAACGTTTTTAGAATTGTCGAAAGCTTTGACTATCCGACATTTTTCTTTCGATACCTACCATGGATCAAAATCACTGAGCAAGGATTTCTTTTTTGACCTTTAATTCTATTTTTATTTTGATACAGATAGAAATATAAAACAACAAAAAGAAACATAGATAGATAAAAACTTCGTTATTTATCTTTTGTGTCTTGTCAGATATTTAGTGGATTGAATGGAATCAAGATTACAAAAAATTGTAAAATAAATAAAATTGTTTGAACTTTGAACAATAAATGTCTTTCACATTCAACTAGATCAAAAACAGAATTGTTTTCAAATTGATTTTTTCATGGCAGTTCCAAAAAAACGTACTTCTATATCAAAAAAACATATTCGTAAGAATATTTGGAAAATAAAGGCCTATTTTATAGCGTTGAAGGCTTTTTCATTAGCAAAATCTATTTCGACGGATAATTCAAAAAGTTTTTTTGTGCAACAACCCAATAATCAAACTTATAGTAAATAATAATTTCATGGTACTTGGTTTTTTGTAGTCTTTCACGATGGGGATTCTTATTTTCCCCATCAAGCTACTTAAAAGTCGACTAACCATTTTAATAATTGAATTAATTAATAATTGAATTAATTAATAATTGAATTACTCAATAAGAATTGAATTCGGGTAATATTTTGGGGAATGTTTCAATATGGAGTAAAACAGTAAAATGAAAGGAATTTTTTGTCATTAATTGAATTAACTTTTTGAATTTCAATCTCGACAATTAAATAAAAAAAGCTTATTATTATTTCGAGTACGCCGCTATGGTGAAATCGGTAGACACGCTGCTCTTAGGAAGCAGTGCTAGAGCATCTCGGTTCGAGTCCGAGTGGCGGCAGGCTTTCTTTCGCAAAGAACGACAATAAGTTCAATTTTTTATATAATAATATATAAAAAAAAATTCCAGTAATGGAATATAATTCCAGATTGGATTCCGTATCATTTTCTATACTTTTTTATTTGAGAATTTTTATGCTATTTTCCACTTTAGAACATATATTAACTCATATATCATTTTCGATCGTTTCAATTGTAATTACAATTTATTTGATAATTTTATCGTTTGATGAAATCGTAGGACTATATTATTCGTCAGAAAAAGGCATTATAGCGACTTTTTTCTGTATAACGGGATTATTAATCACTCGTTGGATTTATTCGGGACATTTCCCCTTAAGTGATTTATATGAATCACTCATTTTTCTTTCATGGGGTTTCTCCCTTATTTCTATCGTTCCATATTTTAAAAAATATATCAATTATTTAAGCGCAATAACTTCACCTTGTACAATTTTTATACAAGGCTTTACCACTTCAGGTATTTTAACCGAAATACATCAATCAGGAATATTAGTCCCCGCTCTTCAATCCCAGTGGTTAATGATGCACGTAAGTATGATGATATTAGGCTATGCAGCTCTTTTATGCGGATCATTATTATCAGTAGCTCTTTTAGTCATTTCATTTCAAAAGATTTTGGAAAATTTCGTAAACGAGTCATTTTCATTTAACAAGATCCAATATCTGGATGAAAGGCGGAATGTTTTAATAAACAACTTCTCTTGTTTGGCGAGAAATTATTATAGAGCTCAATTAATTCAACAATTAGATCAGTGGAGTTATCGTATTATTAGTCTAGGGTTTATCTTTTTAAACATCGGTATTCTTTCAGGATCCGTATGGGCTAATGAGGCATGGGGATCATATTGGAATTGGGACCCAAAAGAAACGTGGTCATTTATTACTTGGACCCTATTTGCAATATATTTACATACTCGAACAAATACAAAAAAGGTCAAAAGTCGAAATTGCGCGATTGTGGCTTCTATGGGCTTTCTTATAATTTGGATATGCTATTTTGGGGTCAACTTATTAGGAATAGGGTTACATAGTTATGGTGCCTTTAATTTTCATTAACATGAAATGAAATTGCAAAAGATTCCTACAATACAAACAGAAAGCATCTTCAAAAAAATTATAATAAAACCAATGAAATATTAAATCGTTAAATATTAAGTTAACGAATATAAGAAAAAAAAACTCCATACTTCAGGGAAGCTGTCGAGAACCATTTGAATCACTACACTAATTGATTCAAAAGGTTCTCACAACAAGAAATCCATCTAATCACAATTTGAATTCATTTTTACTTTAGTTTTGTTAATTTCTATTTTTCATTTTCAAATTGTAAAACGAAAAAGAAAGAATAGGATTTAATCCTTAATTCTTTCGTATTTTATTCATGAAAACTATCGATAAAAATATGTAGATATAATAGCTTCGACCTTCTCAACTGAGAGTGAGAGGATGAAATCCGGATAAATCCCAATACCTATTATTGGTAGAATAATCGAGATTAAAATAAATAATTCTCTCGGTCCAGAATCACAAAAATAAGAGTTTTGCGAATTAACAATCTTGTATCCGTAGAACATTTGACGTAACATCGATAATAAATAAATAGGAGTTAATATCATTCCAATTGCCATTAGAAAAGTAATTAGTATTTTGGGAATTAAAAAATATTGTTGGCTGGTAATTATTCCAAAAAAGACTATCAATTCGGCAACAAAACCACTCATGCCGGGTAATGCAAGGGAAGCCATTGATAATATACTGAACAGTGTGAATATTTTTGGAAGGAAAATCGCCATTCCACCCATGTTGTCGAGATAAACAAGACGTATTCTATCATACGTCATTCCTGCCAAGAAAAAAAGAGAAGCACCAATAAATCCGTGAGAAATCATTTGTAAAAGGGCTCCATTGAGCCCCGTATCGGTTATCTCTCCAATTCCGAGAATTATGAACCCCATATGAGATACGGAGGAATAGGCTATTCTTTTTTTTAAATTACGTTGACCAGGAGATGTTGAAGCTGCATAGATTATTTGTATTGCACCTACTATAATCAACCAGGGAGAAAATATAGAATGAGCATGGGGCAATAATTGCATATTGATCCGAACCAAACCATATGCTCCCATTTTTAATAAAATTCCAGCTAGAAGCATACAAGTACTGTAATGTGCCTCCCCATGGGTATCTGGTAACCATGTATGTAAGGGTATGATCGGTAATTTAACTGCAAAAGCAATTAAAAATCCAGTATAAAATAGTAGTTCTAGTGCGACAGGATACGATTGGTTAGCTAATATTTCAAAATTTAATGTTGGTTCATTCGAACCATATAAGCCAATACCAAAAACACCTATTAATAGAAAAATGGACCCCCCCGCAGTGTATAAAATGAATTTTGTAGCTGAATACAGACGTTTCCGTCCCCCCCATATCAATAGAAGTAAATAAACTGGAATTAATTCGAACTCCCACATGAGAAAAAAAAGTAAAAGATCGTGAGAAGAAAATGATCCTATTTGACCACTGTACATTGCTAACATCAGGAAATGGAACAATCGGGAATCCCGAGTAACCGGCCAAGCTGCTAAAGTAGCTAAAGTGGTTATAAATCCCGTCAGTAAAATGGTTCCTATAGAAAGCCCATCTATTCCCAATCTCCAGTCAAAATCAAAAAAATTAATCCATTGATAATCCTCTGCTAGTTGATTTAATGGATTCGTCAATTGGAAATGATAACAGAATGTATAGGTCGTTAAAAGGAGTTCAAAAATAGAAATGGATATAGTATACCATCTTATTAGCTTATTTCCGCGATGAGGTAGAAAGAAAATTAAAGAACCCCCCAATATTGGTAAAACTACAATTATTGTTAACCAAGGAAAATCATTCGTGGTAAAGACAAGATAGAATTAGACCCCAAAACCCGTTCTTTTTCGAGAACGGGTTTTGTGTCGGTAAAAAAAAATCAATTGTATTGAAAAAAATTGAAAATTCAGTTTGAGTTTGTTTAAAGTAGTTTTGTCTGGAACTTATTATATTAATAAGCTAGACCCATGCTTCGAGTTGTTTCATGCCATAAATAAACCCTCACGCTCAAAAAATCTGTTGGACAAGCGGATTCACATCTCTTACAACCAACACAATCCTCCGTTCGTGGAGCCGAAGCAATTTGCTTAGCCTTACATCCATCCCAAGGGATCATTTCTAATACATCGGTTGGGCAGGCTCGGACACATTGAGTACATCCTATACATGTATCATAAATCTTTACTGAATGTGACATTTGATCTCTCAGTTTTTGAATATCATAAATCTTCGATCTAGTAAACTTCTATCTAAATCATATATTTAGATACCAGATGAATCAAGAATTTTATCATGATTTTATTTAAAAAAAAAATCAATCGAATTTATGGATCGCGACTCCTGGGTTGGCTAAGATACTTTGATTCCAGTTTTACGAATAGTATTTATAAATTGAGGAATTTATAATTTTTTGACTAAATTAGTAGTACTTATTTATTCAAAAAATTCGATTGATTGATACGAGTTGATTTTCTATTCCGATAAATTGATGAAACAATAGCTAACCCAATAGCTGCTTCGCCTGCGGCAATAGCTATGACAAAAATAGAGAAAATATCCCCTTGTAATTGTCGACTATCAAACAAATCGGCAAATGTTACGAAATTGATATTAACGGCATTCAGGATAAGTTCCAGACACATAAGAGCCCTAACCATATTTCGACTCGTGATCAATCCATAGATACCAATAGCAAATAAATAGGCACTCAAAACAAGTGTATGCTCGAGTATCATTGATCAGCTCCTTATCAATTTTGAGTGATTTCGCCATGAACAATAACCCAAGGCTTGCGCTTGACTATAATAGAACAAGTAGAAAAAAAATATATATATATATATAATATATATATATTTTTTGTAAAAAATAAAAATATCGATATTGAAAATTCAAAAATGAAAGCTAAATGTATTTGATAAGAACGAGAAAATTTCAATTTTGATTGTTCTTGATAGTTAGAAAGATTTTTCATTGACGGGCAACAGCAATTGCACCTATCAAAGCAACTAAAAGAATTATTGAAATGAGTTCAAATGGAAGAAAAAAATCCGTTGATAAATGAATTCCAATTTGTTGACTATTCCCTATCAAATCTTGTTCTATAATCTGGTTTGATTTTGTCGTCCAAATAATTCCGTACCAAGACGTATCGAGAATCGTGGTCATTAGGGAGATGAAAATACTTGTACAAACCAAGAAAGTAATCCCATTCCCAACAGTCCAAAGATCAAAATCTTTATAATATTCTGAACCATTCATGAACATCACAGCAAATAAAATTAAAACATTTATCGCTCCGACGTAAATAAGGAGCTGAGCAGCCGCTACAAAATGAGAGTTTGATAAAATATAAAATAAAGATATGCAAACAAGAACCAACCCCAATGCAAAAGCCGAATAAATTGGATTCGTAAGTAATACCACTCCTATACCTCCTAATAGAAGACCTGATCCCAGAAAAACTAAAAGAAAATCATGTATTGGTCCAGGCAAATCCATTCTATATACAAGATAATCAAAATTGAAATGTTGTTCATGATTTTATTGACCTGACCAGGCAATTTTTTATTTTTTTTTTTTTTTATGATATGCTCCTAATTGAATTCAATTAGACTGTAATGGGGTTTCTAATGGATTTGAATTACGTCTCGGGCCAATTACTATACCAATATCTTGTTCCCCCTTATGTCAAACCCAGTAGAAAAATGAGTTGGAAACCATTTCGAAATAAATTAGAGAGATTATTCAAATTGTATTTCAAATCCAAATGGATTTGCACTTCTCACTAACTAATCAACAATTAATTGCAATTTCGAGTTCTATTGAGCAAAAAAAAAAATAAGGAACGATTCCGTTCAATTAAATAAAAGTTAACCTGACTATACATTAGTATTACTAAGTAGTAATTAATAATTACTCTTTAATTATTCAAATGCAGTTTTGCTTTGAGGATAATTCAAAATTGTTCGAATTGTATAATTGTTAATTACTGACATTGGTAACCGACCTAATGCGATTTGATTATAATTCAATTCGTGACGATCATAAGTGGAAAGCTCATATTCTTCAGTCATTGATAAACAATTTGTTGGACAATACTCAACGCAATTTCCACAAAATATACAAATTCCAAAATCAATACTGTAATTAAGCAAGCGTTTTTTGCGCATACCAGTTTCCAATTTCCAATCAACAATAGGCAGATCAATAGGACATACACGAACACATACTTCACAAGCTATACATTTATCAAATTCAAAATGGATTCGTCCGCGGAAACGCTCTGAGGTAATTAATTTTTCATAAGGATATTGAATAGTTACAGGTAAACGATTTGCATGGGATAAGGTAATGATGAATCCTTGACCAATGTACCTTGCCGCCCGGATTGCTTGTTGGCCATAATTCAGGAACCCAGTTACCATTGGGAACATATTGTAAAGATATATGAATAATCTTATGTTTGTTTCTTTCTCTTGTTTGATCAGAAGTTCGAATATCATATTCTTTTTTCGTTTAGAGTGAAAGGAGTTGGGAAGAGGTTGTTAATAATAAATTACCGAGAGAAATGGGTAAAAGAAATTTCCACCCAAGATTTAATAGTTGGTCCATTCTTAGTCTCGGTAAAGTCCATCTTGTTGTGATAGAAATGAACAGGAACAAATAAGTTTTTGCTAAAGTAAAAAAAATACCAATTGTTATTATAAAGACCCTACCTACTTTATTTATTTCAACTCGATCAGAAAAAAATATGGACGGAATACAGATATTCCACCCACCCAAGTACAGAATTGTTACAAATAACGACGAAACTAATAGATTGAGATAGGAAGCAACATAAAATAATCCAAATTTGATACCCGAATATTCGGTTTGATACCCTGCTACTAATTCTTCCTCTGCTTCGGGTAAATCAAAAGGTAATCTCTCACATTCTGCTAGGGAAGAAATTAGAAAAATGATAAACCCTATAGGTTGACGCCACAAATTCCATCCTAAAAACCCATATTTAGATTGCACCTCAACTATATCAACTGTACTTGAACTATTAGATAATAATAGTCGGTGATAACATCACTGTTCCCATCGCTAGTCCAGAACCGTACATGAGATTTTCACCTCATACGGCTCCTCGACGGCCATCAAGAAATCTAAGGACCAGTTGTTTTATCGTGATCGATTTTATTTTGGGTCAAAATATAGATAGACCCAAGATCCCCCGGAAGGTCCAAAATTAAACCGATGGAATTCGGTATGCCAGAATGATATAAATATCATAACTCAAAAAGCACTTATGAATTAATCTCGTCCTTTAATAATTTGAATTTTGATTTGTTGAGTAATAACTTTTTAATAAAATACTCAATATCAATAGCCATCTTTTTTTGATTATTATGAAAACAAAATCAGAGATTAGCTGACTGTCTTAATAATGAAGGCTATTTGATCTCTATGAATTTTCGTTCCTATTCTCTTCTTTCCAAAGAGGGAGTTCAAAACACGAAAGGATTATTTCGTTTTGGATAGTCGTTTTTTAATCTGTGAGTAGGAGCATACTCTGGATTGCAATCGTGAGGAGTACTGCTTGATTATTTCTACAAATTGAAAGCCCCACTTATTGTTCTTTTTATGTTATCCAAAGATTTTCGTTTTGAAAAGTGACATAAAAATTTCTATTACTAATCCTTTATATATTTTTGTGTTCCTAACCATCCACTCATTTTTGTCGAACTCTCCGTTCTATTAATACATATAAAGAATAGTGAAAACTATATACGGTTGATCATTTGAGCCCGCTTCAAGCCAGGATGACTAATCACTAATCAACCAATCATGGGCTAAAAAAAAGTCTTGCTTATATTGAATTTATTTGATTTTTCGTTCTTGTACTTAGGAGATGAGACTCAATCTTTTTACAGCTAATTTAGAAGCTGTTTTTTTTCACTCATATAACTATCTGATTTAGTTAATTTAACCTGAATGATGAATAAAAAAGTGAAGATACCTATTCAACTTCTTTACTTACAAAAAAGAATTAAAGAATAAAAAAAAGGTTAGAACGACTCGCACGTAGAGATATTGATAACACACAAAGAGTCAACGGTATTTCATAACTAATCGATTGAGCGGCGGCTCGGAGACCACCTAAAAAGGAATATTTGTTGTTTGATCCATATCCTGACATAAGAAGTCCAATCGGAACAATACTTGAAAAGGCAATCCATAAAAAAACACCGATATTGAGATCGGATAAAACAAGGTTATAGCTAAAAGGAATTACTGAATAACTTACGAAAACAGATATAACTATTATGGATGGTCCGATAATGAATAAACGACCATCTCCTCTAGATGGAAGAAGGTTTTCTTTGAAAATAAGTTTTGTTCCATCTGCTAACGCTTGAAGAATTCCAAACGGACCGGCGTATTCCGGTCCAATACGTTGTTGTATTCCGGCGGATATTTCTCTTTCTAACCACACAATTACGAGTACACCTATTGTGATTCCCAATACAAGAACGAAAATAGGTAAAAGGATCCCTATGATCCCATAGATCTCTTTGTAAGATCCTAATCTAGAAAAAGAGTGGATATCTTGTACTTCTCTTGTATCAATTATCATTTCAACGATCAACTTCTCCCATAATGATATCTATACTACCTAGTATTGTCATAATATCCGCCAATTTCATTCTTTTAACTAACTGAGGAAGAATTTGCAAATTGATAAAACCAGGGGGACGAATTTTCCATCTCCAAGGAAAACCACTCCGATCCCCTATTAAATAAATTCCCAATTCCCCTTTTGGGGCTTCAACTCTTGCATAAAGCTCTTGCTTCGGTAATTCAAAAGTAGGCGAGATTTTTTTACTAATGAAACGATAGTCAAAATCATTCCATTCTGGATCCCGTTCTCTATCAAAGCAACGTATTTCTAAATTCTCATAAGGACCGCCGGGAATTCCTTCGAGGGCCTGTTGAACAATTTTGATAGATTCCTTCATTTCACTGATTCGTACTAAATAACGCGCTAATGAATCTCCTTCTTTTTGCCAATTGATTTCCCAATCGAATTCGTCATAACATTCATACTGATCAATTTTCCGAAGATCCCATTGAATTCCACAAGCTCGTAACATCGGGCCGGATAAACCCCAATTTATTGCTTCTTCTGCACCAATAATACCTACACCCTCAACTCGTTCTAAAAAAATTGGATTTCTCGTAATAAGTTTTTGGTATTCAGAAACAGCGGTTATAAAATAATCACAGAAATCCAAACATTTTTCTATCCATCCATAAGGGAGATCGGCCCCTACTCCTCCGATACGAAAATAATTGTGCATCATTCTCATACCGGTGGCAGCTTCAAATAGATCATATACTAATTCTCTTTCTCGGAAAATATAGAAAAAGGGAGTCTGTGCACCAATATCTGCCATAAAGGGGCCAAGCCATAACAGATGAGAAGCTATACGACTCAATTCTAACATGATCACTCTGATATAACTGGCTCTTTTAGGTACTTGAATATTCACCATCTGCTCTGGTCCATTTACGGTTATTGCTTCTGTAAACATAGTAGCTAAATAATCCCAACGTGTTACATAAGGCAAATATTGTATAACTGTTCGGTTTTCGGCAATTTTTTCCATCCCTCTGTGCAGATAACCCAATATTGGCTCACAATCAATAACATCTTCGCCATCTAGAGTAAGAATAAGACGAAGAACGCCATGCATTGATGGGTGATGAGGGCCCATATTGACTATCATATGCTCTTTTCTTTTAGTTGTTACATTCATACTTTATTCCTCGATTCATTCTTTTATGAACCGTTTAAAACGAAAAAAAAAGAAGTTCGTCTAAATTCTAGCTAAAAAAAGAGTTAATAAAATAACCAATTTTCATTGTTTTTTAAATGAAAAAATTAACGCGTTTTTGATTCCCGAATATCCAGTTGATTCATTAATTCTTTATAAGAAACTCGTTTTTTCTTTGACAAATAAGACAACAGCCGTTGTCGTTTTCCTAAGATTTTCCGTAGACCCCGCTGCGATAAATAGTCTTTTCTGTGAAATTCCAAATGTGAAGTAAGCCTTCTTATTTTATTGGTAAAATGAACGACTTGAAATTCACTAGATCCCCGATTTTCGTCTTCTGAAATAACTTTTTTTTTTACCATAAGATAAAATCGACTCTTTTTTCCTTTTTGAAAGTAAAAAATACATTTTACGACATTTTACGATCAGTAAAAATAATCCTATTCATTTTCTCATTTTCATTAAGTAAGTATAAGTAAAAAAAAAAAATAGATATTTACACAGTAAAAGAAAACATCTTTTTGACTTAGTCCTATTTCATCTAATCGAATATCTAATTATTCATCTAATGGATATGGATACATGCATTGAATTAGGATTGATTTATCGGATTGGAATGGTAATGGAAGCCAATGAATGTGTATAACCCCCCATTTCATATAATAAATCCAAACTTGGAAGATTGAGATAAGAAATGCATCATTCACGAATTTTCAACGGGGGATAGCTATATATCCGTAACAGACTAAAATGGCTTCCATTATTGGTATCAAACCAATATCGATTCATACAAGATAAATCCTCTAATCGGTAAGTAGGCCAAAGAAAGGATTTTAATTGAATTAGTTCAATTTTATCCCTATAAAGATTTTGACGGTTATCAAAAATTTGATCATAGTTTTTTACATTATTGCAAAATACTGAATTGTTCGAAATAAGATTGCTATTCCTAGAATTGAAACAAGTTAGCAGTCTTAATTCCCTACGGGATTTCGTGGAAAAAATTTGTTCAGGAATAACGAAATCATAATCTCGATTTTCAGTTCGTCTTTGATTTGGCTGTCTTACAATGTAATTGTTGTAATTGTTTCGATCAATATAGTGTTTTTCTCGGTAACTTTGATTAAGTTGGTGCTTACTCTTATGAATCAATGAAACATTTAGAGTTTGATACATCAAAAATTGACTGTCGTTTTTTATAGACAAGCGCACCGGTTCAATAATTAATATTCTTTTTTTCATCAATTCTCTAATAGTTAAATCTTTTTCAATCAGCAGAATATCTAGACTTATTTCTCTCCTTTGTATAGAGGATATAGCAATCTCTTTTGGATTTAACAATCTAAGCAGGAGACAATATACTTTAATATTATTTGTTAGTTTTTGATTTAATAAATTATTCCATCTCAATTGAAAACGTAAAGACCTTTTTAAAAACAAATCAAGTTCTACTTCCGTGTTGCTCTTCTTCTTATATTGCTTTCTCTTTCGACGTTTTTTCCTATCTGAGCCTGCAGCTGCAGAATCTTCTTCAATATCTTTTTCTTGAGTTGAGAAAATTGATTCAAGAGTTTCTGTATTTTCTATATGTAATTCAACATTATTTTGATTTTGGGATTCTTTTTTGTTTTGATTCTTCTTTTCAAATGTACTCAATTGAAATTTATTTTCACTGGATAGTTTGGATAAATTTAAAGGATTCTGTTTTTGATTTTTAGTGATGTTTTTATTTTCACTAACAGTTTGATTTAAATTGAAAAGAAGTTCTTTGACTGGGATCATCCAGGGGTTCATTTTATATGTGTTATAAAGAAACAAAAATTCGACAAAAAACCAAAGTTTTAGATTCGAAATCGAACGACTTAGTATTTCTTCATTCATTCCCATCCAATCAAAAAGGTTTTTTTTTTTTTTTGAAATCTTGATTTTCTGATCTTTATCAATTTGAAGATAAACAAGGTCTTTTTTATCCATTTTCTCAACTATTGGATAATTATTCACTTGATTTTTAGTATTTGTATTATTATTCAAGTTGATATTGGTATCGAGAGCGATCCAGGAATTGATATCCCCTTTTTTTCGAAAGCAAAAATCGAGAATTTTCCAATCAAAATATTTTTGATCTGGAAATTTAGTCAGATTCATATTTTTGTTCTGTCCGCAATAATTATCTATATAATTATTTATAGGGATAATTCGTTCTGACATATCAACTAAGGAACTTTTCTTTATGTTGTATATATTTGAATTATAACAACTTTCTTGCGGATTAGTTGTCCAGAATGGTGATACCGAATCCTTTCTATCGTCAGAATTAATGGATTGATATGAGAAAAGTGCATATTTAGAGTATTTTTGATATTTTTCAAAGTTAATAGTATATTTTTCATGGGAGAATGACTCAAAATCAATTAATTTTTTCCAAAAAATTAATTGGTTTTTTTCATCTGACTGACTTTTATGAAAATCGTTCTTTTCGGCGATAATAGATCTTTGATTCACTCTGTTCCGCCATTTGTGTGGTACTAATTGATACCATTGAATCGTTGATAATTCATATTGATAATACTTACTTAAAGAATTTTTCTGTTCAACAATTGTGGAATTAAAAAGATTTTTCTGTCCTAATTCCAAATGAAGTATTCCTTCGGTTTCGAAATAATCCTTTATTTTTTTCTTAAGAAAAAGAGATGTTTCCTTATATTGAAGAAGCTCTATATATAAGTTGAAAATTTCAGTTTTATATATTTGGTAAAATACATACGCTTGTGAAAAGTAGAATAAGTTGCTCAAATTTTTTGAATTCTTTGTAGTAATATCAAAAAACCGTTTTTTGAGAGTCAAAATAATGTGAATAGCACTTTTTTTATTAACTTTTTCGGGATTTATTTCATGTTCATTATGGAAAATCAAGTTCTCAAATTCGTTTTTTGAAAATTCAAAAAGTTGTGTAGTGATTCTCGGACTATTCGTCTGAATGATACATAAAAATATTTTTATGTATATCTTTTGAATAAGAAAATTGATTTTCAAATAGGATTTTCGTATTAATCCTACATTTCTTTTTTTTAATTTTTTAAAACTTTTTCTTAATGATACAAATAATTTAATGAGATAATTTTTTTTATTCCAATTACTATTTTTGTCAGTAATTATAAACTCGTTAGTATTGTCTTTTTGATTTTGTACTTTTTTGATTCGATTCATGATTGTGTTTGTTCTATCAGCCAGATCTTTCATTTTTGTTTCGGTAAATGAAAAAGCTTTCAAATCCATCGATTGAATGGGAATAGGAAGGGATAATTCAGAAATAATTTCATTAGGAATTCTCCTAGCTTTTTCGTTTTTAGTTTCATTTAGTTCATGAAATCCAACGAATTTTTTTTTTTTATAAAGTTCTTTTATCATTACGTTAAATTTAATAAATAGAGTATTTTTCCGAAACCATAAAAAAGACTTTTTTTTCCATTTTCGAATTCGTTTTTTCATTTTTTTGAAAATGGGATTAAAAAAAGATTGTTGGTTGCGGGGAGAACCAAACGGAAGGTCAGTTTCCATTCCCCAAACTGTTAAAAAACAAGAATTTTTTCGTGGATCTTTTTGAAGAGATTGTCCCTTAGATTTGTGCCAATTTTTAAAGAAAAAGGGAAATAGTATTTGTATTTGAATCCCATCTGTTAACCAGTTTTTTGGAAATTCGGTTTCTGATAATGGAACACCATTATAAGTGCATTTAATATGCCTTTCTTTCTTCCAATCCGTAAAGTCCTCTGACCATTCTGGAAATTGAAATACTAGCATACGTCCTGTATTTTTAATTATTATTAATGCTAGTAAGAGAATATATTTTCTAAGAAAAGATTGGATTATTAATAATGACCCTCTTATTATTTGAGCAAATAGAATACTATCCCATGCTTCCGCTATTTCAATTCGTACTTTTTCTTGTCGTTTGTATTCTTCTTGTTTTTCTTGTTCCTTTTTTTTTTTCTCATTTTCTTGTGTAGAATTTAAAATTATTAATTCGAATTGTCTGGCTTTGTTCCATTTTTGCAAAATGAATTTTTTGATTGAGATGTCAAAAGACAAAATGAGGTTGTCTATTTTCTCCAAAAAAAGAGGGGAATGTGAATTTGTTTGAAAAAACGACCCGATATTTGTCTTACGTCTTTTGGCTCGTATGGAACCTTTGATAATGTCTCGACGGAAATCGGATTGTTGGGAATAACGTATCAAAGCCACGTCGTTTCTTTCATCCGAATTATTAGTGCTTTTTTGATTTTTATTAATATCATTATTTTCTTCGGTATCATTTAATATAACTACACGTTTGGCTTTTCTTGAACGAATCTCATGATCCTCAGGTACATTTTCTTCATTTTCCCCCTCTTGTTGTTCCAAATCATCGATTAATTTGTATGACCATCTTTTTACTTTTTTACTTATTTCTTTTAGTCTTTTAGACTCTGGATTGACATTTTTGATGAAGATGAATTTGCAAATATTGATTTGATCTTCGAAGACAATTCTTCCTTGTTGGATTTTGAATTCCATTTGTGAAA